ATTTCTACCTGATTTAATCAATGAGTTGGAACGAATCAACGGATCGGTCTATTTTTTTTAACACGTCTGCTTTTATGTTATTTTGTACTGTACAATTCCTTTGTTTGTGGGATCATTTTCTCACAAGAGGTAATGAAACGAATTATAGAATGGATTTTTACCTATGCCTAGATCGCGGATAAACGGAAATTTTATTGATAAGACCTTTTCGATTGTAGCCAATATATTATTACGAATAATTCCGACAACTGTAGGAGAAAAAGAGGCATTTACCTATTACAGAGATGGTGCGATTTGATTAGTTTTTTATTTACCCCTTTTGGTCTTAGAAGAAAGAAAGACAATTCGGGATAGAAAATAAAAAAAAAAAAAAGATTATTGAAAAAATCTACGCTTGTTGAAGGTGAAGTTTATAGATAAAACCATTCCTTCTGTCGTGTATCCCCGATTAATGCAGCCTCAGATGCTTCAATTGTCGATTCTAGTATTGAGCGAAAGGTTACACCTATGGGTTCTGTATTGCAAGTCAACCCTACTACACCAGTACCAATAGGCGGCATAGGGGAAGAGGCGCTACGTCTAGGAATCAGCAACACGAAAACTTTGTTATAAACTGCCCCCTTTCCTTAGCGGGATCGGGACTAAGAAGAATGGTTGGGATAACAAACATCCATCTCGTTCGTACTGTGGATACCCGTATAACCATCGAAGACTGTTGAAGTGATTAATTCCTGTAAATTAAGGGGCGTTGAGAACAAAGAAATTGTTGGAGTTTCCGGTTTTATCTAGTACCAACACGCGTGATATTAAGAAAAAAGCTTTTGCAGGAAGGTTGGCTAGAGATTTCTTGTAAAAACATTAGCCCCACTTAGTTCATAATGAGAATATTTCAATCTTTTTTGATTTCATGGATTATTCTCATAATGCACATAAAGGAGGAGCCGTATGAGATTTTCATCTCATGTACGGTTTTGAAACGGAGAATTCTTTGAATCGAATGACGACCGTAACGGATGTCAGCTCAATCTGAAGGCAATTATGCGGAAGCTTTACAGAATTATTATGAAGCTATGCGACTAGAAATTGATCCTTACGATCGAAGCTATATACTCTATAACATAGGCCTTATCCACACAAGTAACGGAGAACATACAAAAGCTTTAGAATATTATTTTCGGGCACTAGAACGAAATCCGTTCTTACCACAAGCTTTTAATAATATGGCTGTGATCTGTCATTACGTGCGACTATCTCTACTATAGAAAGAAAAAAGTAAAAGAAAAAAAAAAGGAGGGGGGGTAAAGAGCAAATACACTAATAAATACTAGAAAAAAAAAAAAAAAAAAAATAGGCTTTCTACATATGCATCGTGCAAAAACGATTTTTATCAGCTGTAGCAAAGAAAGAAACTTCATAGAAGTCGAAATATGAAGAAATCGATATGCCTAGATAGTTTATTCTATGGATAAAGGATCTAATTGATAGAGGAAGCACCGTAAAGATCAATTCGCGAGGTTTTGGGCCGATGCCGATCCAATAAGAACTGCTTATTTATGTCATGATATGAGATAAAAGTAAGGAATCCACTTATGTAATAAAGTCGATCCCCTAAGGTATTGAGCAGCGGTGTAGCATCAGATCCCAAAGACAGTAAGCCTTTTCTTTCTTAGGAAGAAAGGGCTTTTTCAAAGATTCTATATCAATTTTTATATGAAACCGAGATAGATACCTTTCAGAAAATTCTAACTATAGTGGAAATGCTTCTATGTTATTCTTCTGACGGTGGGAGAAAAGATAAAATGAAAGCAAAGCTGATTATTAATTTAATCAAAAGTCAAGTTTGAAACTCATGCTCATGGAATTAACCTCTTTTGGTTAACCCCCCAAAAAAAAAGAATAAAGATAAAGATCGATCTATGAGAAATCTCATTCAATTCGATATACTAGATTCAAAAACCCGGGACACCAAAAGAATTGATTGCCGAGCCGTATGAGGCGGGAAACTCTCAAGTACGGTTCTAAGGAAAGGAATTGAACCACCTATTCCGACCGGGGGGAACAGGCCGTTCGACAGGGAGATTCTGAAATTGCGGAGGCTTGGTTCAATCAAGCTGCCGAGTATTGGAAACAAGCTATTGCGCTTACTCCTGGTAATTATATTCAAGCGCAGAATTGGTTGAAGATCACGGGACGTTTCGAATAAGAAACTCTCTTTTTATTTATTTAGAATTTTATTTCTTTAGAATTTCGATATCTATTTTCGTTTGGTATAATTAAAAATTAATTGTCTGTTAGCCCTATCAGTGGAATATAAAAGGGATCATTTATCTGGTAAGAAACAATCAAGGAATTTCATTATATCCTTTCTAAGATCGTTCTATTTCGTCTGGGATTTCGTAAGGATAAACGATACAGGGATACGGTAGAAAATGTATTTTTCTCCTATTCTATTCAAATTAATAAAATCAAATTAATAAAAGAGACCCCTCGCAGGAATGTC